CATAGACTTTATTGAGATAGGTAAACCAAGGGAACTTCCCCTCTGAGAACCGTATATGAAAATTTCATCTCGTACGGCTCAAACAGAAATATCCAAATATTGGGTGTAACGGAAACGGATATGTGTAATAGAAAGTTTGAAATTTCTTAACTTAATCCTATGATTCCAATCTTCTCTGAAGATAAGAAAAAATAGAAATCCGAAAGCTATTCTTTGTGGTTATAATGCCAAAATATCAAGTCGGCTCACTCGTCTTTATTTTATTTTGATCGTTACAGGCCTCTTGAATATTCTATTTACTTATTACTTACTTAATTTTTTTTTTTTCTTTTTTATTTGTATGTGTAATGCAACTTTACTGCTGTCTTCTTTATTATTATTGATAGGAATTCTCTTGTTAAGACCCTATGAATCCATTAAAAAAACCCCAGATTCATACCAGAACCACGATGATTCAAAAAAAGACTTTAATCTAAGTCCAATAATTCCCTGAGTAAGAACTGTTGGATCATCACTTATTCAATGAATAGATATAATGAAAAAAATTCAAAGAAGCATTTGTCCTTTGATCAAAATAAAGATAAGAGGCAGTAGTTTGAAAGAATCCAAATCTTTCGATTTATTACTTAACTTCTAACTCTTTAAAAAATTTAGTCCGGTTGCGAGGTCTAAATATTAAGTATGAATCATAGTTCTAATACTTTAGAATCTATTTTCTATATTCCGTGCTCCAGATACTAGAATAAATATCCGACGGGGTAAAACCATCTCGATCAAGATGACAGATCCATTCTCTGTTTTGTACTATCAATAGGATCAATTATAACAAGTCACACACTCATATTCCGGAAATACAGAAACAAAGAAATTCCACGGTCGAACTACCAAATAAAAAAAGGAATGGTCTAAGTCTAAAAATCAAAGACCTAAATTCTTAACTTTACTTTCTATTTAAAAGCTAGTTAGTCGGTTCTTGTGAATCTAATTCATAGAAATTCCATCTAGTAAAATGGATGAATTATAAATCTCCAAAATAATAGATAGAAATATTGCAAATAGAGCCATTGCAACACCCATCAAAGGAGTAGTTCCCCACCCCGGAGCTACTTTACCATATTCTGAATTCAATGGTTTCAATAAATCCCCTACAACAGTTCGTCTTGGACCAGATCGAGAACTACCCTCAACGGTTTGTGTAGCCATAAATACTATTTTTTATTCATTGAGATCTGTTGACTTTGTATACCATTCCGCTGTAAATAAATGATCTTATCCTAGATCCATTGTGGTCTTGAACTTATATAAGAAATTATATAATAATGGAAATAGCAACCCTAGTTGCCATCTCTATATCTGGTTTACTTGTAAGTTTTACTGGGTATGCCTTATATACTGCTTTTGGGCAACCCTCTCAACAACTAAGAGATCCATTCGAAGAACATGGGGACTAGTTGAAGTAATGAGCCTCCCAATATTGGGAGGCTCATTACTTCAATTGAGATTGAGATTGAGATAATGAAAAATCATTTTATCTTTTTAGTTGGAACTTTAGGGGGTTCTCTAAAAAAGATAGCAAAAAAAATGATTCCTAAAGTTGAGACTAAGAGGAATGTATAAACCAATGCTTCCATAGATTTGATCGTGGTTTACAATTATAGCTTTCATACCTGTTTATTTGGGATCATATCCCGGATAAAAAAAAAAAAGAAAGAACAAGAGTCAAAAAAATGCAATGATTCAAATCAAAATTTATCTGGTTCCCTATATTATCAAATTCAAATCACAACAAAATAAAAGAAAATCGAAAAGGAACAAAACAATGTTCTATCAAACTACTTGTCTCTTTGTAGTTGGATCTCCAATTTTTTGGAATGCTCCAAATTCTACTTGAGCATCCAAATCTGGGTCGATACCAGCAAAAACATCTCGGAACAAGGTTCTAGCACCATGCCAAATGTGCCCGAAAAAGAAGAGCAGAGCAAACGAAGCATGTCCAAAAGTAAACCAACCCCTTGGACTGCTACGAAAAACACCATCAGATTTCAAAGTAGCACGATCTAATTCAAAAATTTCACCTAATTGAGCACGTCTAGCATATTTTTTCACAGTAGTAGGATCACTATAACTAACTCCATTGAATTCGCCACCATAGAACTCAACAGTTACACCTACTTGTTCGACACTATATTTCGATTCTGCCCTTCGAAAAGGAACATCGGCTCTAACGATTCCGTCTCCGTCTACCAAAACAACCGGAAATGTTTCAAAAAAAGTAGGCATACGACGTACAAAAAGTTCACGCCCCTCTTTATCTTTAAAGATAGGATGTCCTAACCACCCAACGGCTATTCCATCCCCATTGTCCATTGAGCCCGCTCTAAATAATCCCCCTTTTGCCGGATTATTTCCGATGTAATCATAAAAAGCTAATTTTTCAGGAATTTTAGACCAAGCTTCTGATAAACTTTGATTTTCGGCTAGTCCAGCACCAACTCTTCGATATATTTCTTGCTGGAAGTATCCCTGATCCCATTGATAACGAGTGGGACCAAATAATTCAATAGGGGTAGTTGCTGAGCCATACCACATAGTTCCAGCAACAACAAAAGCTGCAAAAAAGACAGCAGCGATACTACTGGAAAGGACAGTTTCAATATTTCCCATACGCAATCCTTTGTATAGACGTTGGGGTGGACGCACACTAAGATGGAAAAGGCCCGCTAATATGCCCAATGTCCCTGCTGCAATATGATGAGAGGCTATTCCCCCCGGAACAAAAGGATCAAAACCTTCCACACCCCATGCGGGATTTACAGATTGTACCCTTCCGGTTAGTCCATAAGGATCGGACACCCATATTCCAGGACCATACAATCCTGTTACATGAAATGCGCCAAAACCAAAACAAGCCACCCCTGCAAGAAATAAATGAATTCCAAAAATTTTGGGCAAATCCAAAGAAGGTTTTCCTGTACGTTCATCACAAAAGATTTCTAAATCCCAATAGACCCAATGCCAGATAGCCGCCAAAAAGCACAATCCCGAAAACACAATATGTGCCCCGGCCACACCTTCGTAACTCCAAATACCCGGATTCGTTATAGTTCCCCCTGTGATACTCCAACCGCCCCACGAATTGGTTATTCCTAAACGAGTCATGAAGGGTATAACGAACATACCCTGTCTCCACATTGGGTCAAGAACAGGGTCAGAGGGATCAAAAACTGCTAATTCATATAGAGCCATCGAACCGGCCCAACCAGCAACCAGAGCTGTATGCATTATATGGACAGAGAGCAAACGGCCGGGATCATTTAATACAACGGTATGAACACGATACCAAGGTAAACCCATGAAAATACCTCTTATATCAACAAAAAATAGACACTATGTAACTTTATTGCACTGGAAAAACTATACTATACTATGGACTCTCCCATTTCAGTAGATTATTTCGAGTAAAGGATTAATATTTGTTCTAGTTTTTTGGTAAAAATGGAATAATTCTATTCGTAGGAACAAAAAAAGCAAATCTATTCTATACCCGATAAGTAACAATACGCAATGGTAGTTGGGGGGCTTATTTTATATGAGTATTTATATCAGTGAATGCTGACATATTTGTTTATCACTCAAAAAAGGACCTATTCGTAAAATTTTTTTTATTCATTTGATCTTCCTTTTTTATTTATTATTTTTAAATAGAATAGGATAAAGACAAATCATTTTTAATACAATAAACCTATTTATTTTATTACTTACGTTTCCACGTCAAAGTAAGATCTCCTATCTTCATTATTTCATTTTTAGTTCATTTTATGCCTATTGGTGTTCCAAAAGTACCTTTTCTAATTCCTGGAGAGGAAGATGCATCTTGGGTTGACCTATAGTGCGACTTGTCAGATATATTGGATTATATGGGATTTCCCCGTTCTCTCCCCCGATCGAGATATCCTCTCTTTCACTCTAAAAAAGATTGATTGAATCATCCAAAATTTAGAGCGTGAAGTGTAATGAAATACAATTAGATCGATTTTTGGAGAAGGTGTCCAGATTACTATTAAATAAAAATTTAGAATAATTTATGGTTGGCTTGGTTAGACCAATAAAATAAAGCATTCAGGCTTTGTTTAGAAAAAAACCAATTGGTAATATATCTACAATTACTACTTCTATTATGTCATATATTTGGCAGAAAACATGAAATAAAAAATTCAGAAAGGAAGTTGCAGAAAAAAGACGTGGTATTGGAGTATTTGTACTATATGTGCAAATAAAAATCGGACAGATCCTTATTCAGAGTAGAACAGAAACCTAAAAGAATTGAAGAAATCCATTCAAAAAACAAGAAAATTACATCGCGATTTGGATTCAATCTCGATGAAAACAATACATCAATGAGAAGTTAATTCAATAAGTTTAGTACATTATTATTTTTTTCTTATATTCTAATATATTCTAATAGAATATAAATAGAATATATAGTATAGATATACTATATATAAACAATATAAACGGGTCAAAAGTCGTCTTTCTTGAAAAATATAAGAAAAAAACTTTTCGTTAGAAATTCGAAAAAGTCCATTATAAGAGAGGGTTGAAATCTACACTACACATTGATTCCTTTTCGCGATTTTTGGTGAACCGTATGCATCAAAAGTTGCATGTACGGCTCTTAAAGGATAAAATTTGATCCTAATCAACCGACTTTATAGAGGAAGACTACTTTTTTTATGCCAAGAGGTTGAGAGTGAAATATCGAATCAAATTGTTGGCCTTATGGTATATCTCAGTATAGAGGACAATACCAAAGATTTGTATTTGTTTATAAATTCTCCTGGCGGAGGGGTAATACCTGGAATAGCTATTTATGATACTATACAATTAGTGCAACCAGATGTACATACAATATGCATGGGATTAGCCGCTTCAATGGGATCTTTTATTCTGGTAGGAGGAACAATTACCAAACGTCTAGCATTCCCTCACGCTTGGCGCCAATGAGTCTTTTATTTGAGAAAAAACAAGACTATGCCTTCGCCATATGAATATTAAGTAATAATAGCATGGCACTTCGAATTCGATATACAAAATTTTTTTTTTTCAAAACCGTTCAATTATGTATCGAAAGAGTAGTATGAAAAAAGGGGTATTTTCGATTTGATCTGATTTTTCAGGAGCCTTTTTCAGTGTCACAAACTTTTTTGTTTTCGTTTTTCATACCGGAAAGCTTTTAACAATATTTATGTTATTAAAGAATATGAAAAAAAAAACAATATATTTATTAACTATTTGTATTTGAAAAAAAAAAAGAAACTTTGGGATTGCTGAATAACAGACGAAATAATAAAGCAACGGAACCATCATAGTATTTTTTAACTACTCCAAAAAAGGAAGGATGGTTATTGGATCATTTACTGATCTGGGTCTGATAGACCCCATATATTTTCTATTTCTTCGATGGAAAGTAAAAATCAACTCCATAGTAGAGCCGTATGCAATATGCAAAAGATGCCTGTACGGTTTTTCAATTCTATCTTTGTTTGTTTTTTATTATTATTCTTTATCTCTCTCGCTTTATCGTTCGACATAGAGGAAACCTTTATTATCTTATATTATTAGGGTAATGATCCATCAACCCGCTAGTTCTCCTTTTGAGTTACAAACGGAAGAATTGCTCTTGGAAGCGGAAGAACTACTGAAATTGCGCGAAAATATCGCAAAGGTTTATGTACAAAGAACAGGCAAACCTTTATGGGTTATATCCGAAGACATGGAAAGGGATGTTTTTATGTCAGCAGCAGAAGCCCAAGCTCACGGAATTGTTGATCTTGTAGCGGTTGAATAAAAAAAAGCAGCAAGGATTCCGTGCAAATACACGATTAGAGATTTTATCTTCTTAATTTTATTACCAGAGAATATTTCTATTAATTAATCTATTACTATTAATAGAATATATAAATAATTCATAATCATCGGGTTAGGATTGAGCTAAACTTGCTCATTGTGTATATGTATATGACTCAACGTGCGACTCGTTCAGATCATAGACTAAGGCAAAAGAAAGGAAACAAATTATTCCAGTATCAGTGATCGTTTATAATAAAATGGAAAAACTCCATTCAGTATCTTAACTAAAAAAAAATTATTAATAATTATATTTATTAATTAATAATTATATTTATTAATAATATATATCCTTTCTTTATATCCTTCGATTGTGTATCAAATTTATGGTTTCGATTGGTGCAAGCACAATCACCTTAATTTGTAAAATAAGAAAGACTTACCCATTGGTAGCAAATGATTGCCCATTAAGCAGGGGAACCCTATTTCAATTCAAAAAAGGGAGAAATTATGCCCTTACTCTTTCAAGAACGGACTAAGAGGGTCAGCTACCAAGCTAATCTTCATACTTAAATATCGTTACTGTATAACTAGATTTCGTTGTGAAAGACCTATTATTAGATATTTCATGGGAAGAGCCAAAGAGTGTGAACTGTACAAGTTAATAATAGCATTGATTAAATGAAGGAAGGGGCTCCGGTGTATAGAGAGGACCTCGCCGTTTAAAAAGTAACCATAGAAACGATGGAACCCACTATTTCCTTATCTATTTCTATTTAATTGACAATGTTTTTTTGATACCTAGACCTAGTATCAATACTATTTCTTATTTCGAGGTTAAATAGTTAGAAATAAAAAGAAAAAAATCGTGGTTGGGAAGGTTATAGTAGCAAAAGCCATTGGAATTTATATTTTATACATTGGACAAATCCGTTTTTGTTATTAATAGACTCGGAAGGGGAAAAGAATAACTGAAAGAAAAGAAACCAAATAGTTATTCATCAAAGTTTCATTTATTCAATGACCAGAATTAAACGAGCTCTGAAACGAAGGACAAAAATTTTTTTATTTACATCAAACTTTTGCGGGGATCATTCAAGACTTACTCAAACTATTACTCAACAAAAAATAAAAAACTTTGATTTTAGCTCATCAGGATAGAGATAGGAAAAAAAGATATTTTCGCCATTTGTGGATCAGTCGAATAAATACAATAATTGATGAGAATAAAAAAACTATACTATAGTTATATTAAAAAAATGTATAATATGTACAAGAGGCAATTACTTTTTAATCGTAAAATACTTGCACAAATAGCTATATTAAATAGGAATTGTCTTTTTATGATTGCGAATGAGATCATAAAATAAAAATTCCCCGGAGACTGAACTCCGGGAAGGTAGTGGGGTAGAGATTTGTATGATAAAATATAATCCATATGATAAAGTCGTCACAATGAACAACCACGCTCAATAAAAAAAATATTTATTGCTCTTCGCCGATTCTATTTTTTATTACAACAACAACCAAAATTGGATTGTCGTAGTTTTGAACAAAACATCAATCCACGTTTAATTTGAGTTTAGATTCAAATTTGAATTCAATTGAAGAGTAACTCTATTTTTTTTTTGTTTTAAGACCAGGGGTAGTAGTTCTAACGGTCGACTCACTTTTTTCAAATTGTTTTTTCTTATTTGGATTTAGAAAGGGTAACGAAGATAAAATACGAGCTTGTTTTATAGCAATCGTAATTAATCGTTGTTGTTTTAAGGTCAATTTATTCACTCGTCTAGATAATATTTTTCCTTGTTCACTAATAAATCGACTAATTAAACTCATGTTTTTATAATCAATTCGATCCCCCGACCCAATCGGGGGCAAACGCCTAAGAAAAGATCGCTTGGATTTAAGAAAGAGTCGCTTAGATTTATCCATGATTTGTTTATTTCTATTCTGATTCCGAAAATCCGATTTCTTACAAAAAAGGATTTGTTTTATTTATATTATATTATTATATTTATATATTATATTCTTACCTTCTTTCTTTTTATATTTTTTTCATATATTATATAATTATATAATATTATATAATATATAATATTATAATATTATAATTATAATGAATTTATAATTATATATATATAATTATATATAATTAATTTATAGTTATAGAATATATATGAAAAATATATCATTTTTCATATTTCTTGGAAGGGTAACACACAAGCAATCCAATTTTTCTATTTCTTTATCTCTGCGTGAATCATATGTTTGTAACAACAGGGACAGAATTTTCTCAATTCCAATCGATTAGGCGTATTATGTCGATTCTTTTGAGTAATATATCTGGAAATACCCGTTGATTTCTTATTAACAATGTTTTGAACACAACCGGTACATTCCAAAATAACCGTTACTCGGATATCTTTACCCTTGGCCATGAGCCTCCTTTGGGTTTTTGATTCACTTAACTCTTCTATTTTCGGATTTGAAGCGAAGAAGAAGAAAGGAACGAAAAAAGTAGAAGTTGATAATTCCAAATCAAATTAGGAAGGATTTCGTTCCAATTAATATTTATATAGTATAGTAATAGTATAGTAATAATTAAGTAATACAATGATTTCGAACTATATTTCGAATCGCAGTACAGTTTTTCAGTTTTCATTTAAGTATTTTATATGATATTGTTGCCCCTGCCCTAGCCTAACCATTCCATTTCTGATCTCACTCTATTATTAATAGAAATTAAATTAATAAATTAATAATTCAAATTATGTTTGAAGCCTGGGCCAGATTCCGTCCGAGTTTCACTGAGGACGAATCCACCTTTATTCTTTCTCTTTTCTAACTTATTTTCTAAAAAAAAAGAAGAGGAGATTAATCACAGATATTTGATTGGATCTCTAATCTTCTTTATCCCTTCCCGTGCCAATAACTAGAATGAAAAAAAGGGGAATATCAATGCATCCGGGAATAAACGATTGATCTCTATCAAGAAACCCGCTAAAGCCCCGAACCATAGAGTACTTACCACTGGTGCCACGGAGAGATATGTTTTTAGATCTCGCATTTAAAATCCTCCTTCTTTTTCTTCTTTATTGTAATTTGTAATACAGAATTCCATATAGGAATATGATCAGATGGTTATTTAATTAATAATCACTTGTATTTGTCGGCAGAATTCCTAATTCAAATTGAAATGGACAACGAGTCATTAGAAATTTTTTTAGATATTTTTTTTTGACAAAAAAAAAGAGGTCTATTTATTTCTGCCCGAGTATTCCCTAAAAATATTTTCCCGGAATTTCCTATTTATTTTTATTTCATAACATAATAAGTCTTTTTATTATTTTTTATTATTATTATATTCTAATTTTTTTATTATTTTAAATTCGATTATTAAATTCTATTATTATTATTAATTATTATTATATAGAATTATTAATTATTATTATATAGAATATAGATATTATATAGAATATAGAATTCTAATTCTATATAGAATATTCTTTTTTTTTTTTATATTCTTTTTTTTTTATTATTTATTATTATTAATACACTATCCTATTTTCTTTTAATAATATAATTATAGTTAATTTTTTATATATTATATATATATATTATTATATTATTTGACTATGACATTTCATTTTTATATTTTATTATATTTTTATTTTTAATATTTAAAATATTATTTATAAATAATTATAAATAATATTTATTTATAAATTTATATAGATTCTATATAATATTTCATTTTTTTTCTTTTTTTTATCTATAAAGTTTTCTTTTTCATATTATATATTATACTAAAAAGAAAGAAAAAAATGGCAAGATAATTGATATATATATATCAACGGAGAAAGGAAAAATGTGGAAAACAAGACAAAGATTCTTTACAATGACACTGGAAACAAATAGAAAGGGATGTAGCGCAGCTTGGTAGCGCGTTTGTTTTGGGTACAAAATGTCACGGGTTCAAATCCTGTCATCCCTATCCCTAACTATTACTTATCTATTACTTATCTATTACTTATAATTATAAGCAGTAACAAGGGATCAATTGAGACCGATTCAAATTGGACATACATACTCAATAGCAATATATATTATCAAAGTATATGCATCCAAGATGTATTTGGAGTCACATAAA